AATAAACGATCTTATGATAGATACGTTGGGGTCTTGAAATTATATAATCATAATGGAAACAGCAACCCTAGTCGCCATTTTTATATCTGGTTTACTTGTAAGTTTTACCGGGTACGCCTTATATACCGCTTTTGGGCAACCTTCTCAACAACTAAGAGATCCATTCGAAGAACACGGGGACTAGTTGAAGTAATGAGCCTCCCAGCGTTGGGAGGCTCATTACTTCAATTGAGATAATAAAAAATCATTTTATCTTTTTAGTTGGAACTTTGGGCGGTTCTCGAAAAAAAATAGCGAAAAAAATGATTCCTAGAGTCGAGACTAAAAGGAATGTATAAACCAATGCTTCCATAAATTTGACCGTGGTTTACAATTATAGCTTTCCGACTTGTTCGTTTTTTTTTTTTTTCTTTTTGGAAATCATCTTGAAAGAACAAAAAGTTGAAAGAACAAAAAGAAAAAAAGCGGCGATTCAAATTCACTCTGGTACTCTATGTAAAATCCCCCCAAAAAGAAAACAGAGGGGAAAAATGCCAAAGCGGTCTTGTATCAAACTGCCTGCCTTTTTGTAGTTGGATCCCCCAACTTTTGGAATGCTCCAAACTCTACTTGAGCATCCAAATCTGGGTCAATGCCGGCAAAAACATCTCTGAACAAGGTTCTAGCACCATGCCAAATGTGCCCAAAGAAGAAAAGCAAAGCAAACGAAGCATGCCCAAAAGTAAACCAACCCCTTGGACTGCTACGAAAAACACCATCGGATTTCAAAGTAGCACGATCTAATTCAAAAATTTCACCCAATTGAGCACGTCTAGCATATTTTTTCACAGTAGCAGGATCACTATAACTGACTCCATTAAGTTCGCCACCATAGAACTCAACGGTTACACCTACTTGTTCAACACTATACTTGGATTCTGCCCTTCTAAAAGGAACATCGGCTCTAACAATCCCGTCGCCGTCTACCAAAACGACTGGAAATGTTTCAAAAAAAGTGGGCATACGGCGTACAAAAAGCTCACGCCCTTCTTTATCTCTAAAGATGGGGTGTCCTAACCATCCTACCGCGATTCCATCTCCGTTATCCATTGAGCCTGCCCTGAATAATCCTCCTTTTGCCGGATTATTGCCGATATAATCATAAAAAGCTAGTTTTTCAGGAATTTTAGACCAGACCTCTGATAAACTTTTATTTTCGGCTAGCCCGGCGCTAACTCTTCGATATATCTCTTGCTGGAAATAACCCTGATCCCATTGATAACGAGTAGGACCAAACAATTCGATGGGAGTAGTTGCTGAACCATACCACATAGTTCCAGCAACAACAAAAGCTGCAAAAAAGACAGCCGCGATACTACTGGAGAGTACGGTTTCAATATTTCCCATACGTAATCCTTTGTATAGACGTTGTGGCGGTCGAACGCTAAGGTGGAATAGACCCGCTAATATGCCTAGTGTACCTGCTGCAATATGATGAGAAGCTATTCCTCCCGGAACAAAAGGATCAAAACCTTCCACACCCCATGACGGATTTACAGGCTGTACTCTTCCCGTTAGTCCATAAGGATCGGACACCCATATTCCAGGACCGTACAGACCTGTTACATGAAATGCACCAAAACCAAAGCAAGCCACCCCAGAGAGAAATAAATGAATGCCAAAGATCTTGGGCAAATCCAAAGAGGGTTTTCCTGTACGTTCATCAGAAAATATTTCTAGATCCCAATAGACCCAATGCCAGATAGCCGCCAAAAAACATAAGCCGGAAAACACAATATGTGCCCCAGCTACACCTTCATAACTCCAAATCCCCGGATTTGTTACGGTTCCTCCTGTGATACTCCAACCCCCCCATGAATTGGTTATTCCTAAACGAGTCATGAAGGGTATAACGAACATACCCTGTCTCCACATTGGATCAAGAATAGGGTCAGAAGGATCAAAAACAGCTAATTCATACAGAGCCATCGAGCCCGCCCAACCAGCAACCAGAGCTGTATGCATTATATGAACAGAAAGCAACCGGCCGGGATCATTCAATACAACAGTATGAACACGATACCAAGGCAAACCCATGGAAAATACCCCTTTATTGAAGAAAAATAGACACTACGTAACTTTATTGCATTGGAAAGGTTATATTATGACTATCCTATAGACTTCCCCTGTTCCGTAGATTATTTCTTAACAAGGATTATGATTCTATATCATATTCGTAATAATGGAAAAATTCTGTTCGTAAGAACAAAGAGAAGCAGATTTATTCTATACTCGATAAGTAACAATATGCAATGGTGGATTGATACCGTTTTCTATGAGTAAACGTGTCCATCCTTCATTTATCATTAGAAAGATCTATTCGAAAAAAGTTTCCTTTATTTATTTTGTCTTTCTTTCTAAATTTTTCTAATCTATGGATAAAATAAATATTATAAATAAAGACAATAAAACCATATTGTTACGTTTCCACATCAAAGTGAAATATAGTATTTAATTTCTTTTTCTTTCAATCCATGCCTATTGGTGTTCCAAAAGTACCTTTCCGGAGTCCTGGAGAGGAAGATGCATCTTGGGTTGACGTATAGTGCGACTTGTCAGATATATTGGGTCATATGGGATTTCCCCGTTCTCTCCCCCGACCGAGATATCCTCTGTTTCGCCCAAGAAAGAGAAATGGAATCATCCACAAATTGGAGCGTGAACTGCAATTAAATGCATTATTTTGGGGAATTCAGAGACTTATATCAATTAGACTAATTTATGGTTGGCTTTGGCTGGACAAAAAAATGAAGTATCCAGACTCCGCTTAGAAAAACCCAATTGGTAATATATCTATGATTACTACGTGTATCATAAATTATTATTTGTAAAGTAATAACAACAAGAAATGGTAATAGGAAGGTTTGTCCTATATGTGCAAATCAAAATCGGGCCAATCTTTACCCGGAGTAGAGCATAAACCTAAAAAGATGAAAGAGGCCCATTCAGGAACAAGAAAAAATCATCGTGATTTGGATTGCGTTTCGATGAAAGAATACATCAATGAGAAGTTAATTCAATAAGTTTATTGGCCCCTTTTTTATATTATCAAAGAAGAAATCAAAATGCATCTTTATTGAAAAATCGAAGAAAAACCCTTTTATAAAAAAATTAGAAAAACTCAAAAAAGAAAGAAACTTGGAATCTATACATTGATTCTTTTCTTCGCCGTTTTTTTGAACCGTATGCACCAAAAGGTGCATGTACGGTTCCTAAGGGATACAATTTTACCCTACTCAACCGACTTTATCGAGAAAGATTACTTTTTTTAGGCCAAGAGGTTGATAGCGAGATCTCGAATCAACTTATTGGTCTTATGGTATATCTCAGTATTGAGGATGAGACCAAAGATCTTTATTTGTTTATAAACTCCCCTGGCGGATGGGTAATACCCGGAATAGCTATTTATGATACTATACAATTTGTACGACCAGAAGTCCATACAATATGCATGGGATTGGCCGCGTCAATGGGATCTTTTATTCTAGTTGGAGGAGAAATTACCAAACGTCTAGCATTCCCTCACGCTTGGCGCCAATGAAGTTTTTTTATTTGAGAGAAAAAAGAAAACTATGCCTTCGCCATATGAATATTAAGTAATAATAGCATGGCATTTCGAATTCGATATGAAATTTTTTTTTTCATTTTTTCAAAAGATTTGATTATGTATCGAGCGAGTAGTATGAGATAAAAGATATTTCCGACTTTCTCTTATCTATCGGAAGTCCGCTTTAGCGTCACAAACTTGTTTGTTTTCACGCCGATGGGCTCTTAATAATATTTAAGTTATAAAAAAAGAGTGCGAAAAAACCAAATTTTTCTTTTTTGGTTAGCTCAAAAAGAAACTTTGGGATTGCTGAACCAAAAACAAAAAAAAAAGAATCCATTTTAAAATAGAAAGCAGCGGAGCCATCATAGTATTTTTGAACTTCTACAAAAAAAAGAAGGGCGGCATTTTGATCATTTACCCACCTGGGGTTGATAGATTCTATTTTTATCTTTCTTGAAGGCGAAAATAGGGGTCAATTTGATTATAGAGCCGTATGCAATGCATAAAAGATAATGCCCGTACGGTTGTTTCAATTTTATCCTTTTTCCTATTATTCTTTATCTTTCTTTTCTGTCATCACACCGGACAGAACTATTATCAGGGTAATGATCCATCAACCTGCTAGTTCTTTTTATGAAGCACAAACAGGAGAATTTATCCTGGAAGCGGAAGAACTGCTGAAACTACGCGAAACCCTCACAAAGGTTTATGTACAAAGGACGGGCAAACCTTTATGGGTTGTATCTGAAGACATGGAAAGAGATGTTTTTATGTCAGCAACAGAAGCCCAGGCTTATGGAATTGTTGATCTTGTAGCAGTTGAATGAAAAAAAAATGGATTTTTTGCAAATCCGTGATTTGATATTTTATCTACGAGTTGACTATATAATAAAATAATAAATATTAAATAAAAAAATCCGGTTAGGATCAATCTAAACCAGCCCATTATGTATATGACTCAACATGCCAACTATTAAACAGCTTATTAGAAATACAAGACAGCCCATTCGAAATGTCACGAAATCCCCCGCCCTTCGGGGATGTCCTCAGCGTCGAGGAACATGTACTAGGGTGTATGTGCGACTCGTTTAGATCGTGGGCTGACACAAAAAAGGAAAGAAAACCGCTTCCAGTATGAATGATCAATACCAGTAAATAGGATAGAATGGAAGAAGGGACTCCATTCACTATACTAAAAACAAGCCTTCTATTGTATATAAAGTTTATGGTTTCTATTGGTGCAAATCCAATCACCTGAATTTAAGATGAGAAAAAACTCTCCATTGGTAACAAATGGTTATCCATTAAGCGGAAAAATCTTATTGAAATAAAAAAAAATAGAAAAATGAAGTTCTCACTCGGCCAAGAACGGACTACGAGGGTCAGCTACAAAGCTAACTTTCATAATTAA